TACCCATTCAAAGCAATTTACGTGAAGGACTCTCTTTAACGGAATATATCATTTCTTGCTACGGAGCACGCAAGGGGGTTGTGGATACTGCTGTACGAACATCAGATGCTGGATATCTGACGCGCAGACTTGTTGAAGTAGTTCAACACATTGTTGTGCGTAGAACAGATTGTGGCACCACCCAAGGTTTTTCAGTGAGTCCTCTAAATGGGATGATGTCGGAAAAAGCCTTTAGTCAAACATTGATTGGGCGTGTACTAGCAGATGATATATATATGGGCTCGCGATGCATCGCCATTCGAAATAAAGATATTGGTATTGGACTTGTCAATAGATTCTTAACCTTTCGAATATACCCAATTTCTATTCGAACTCCCTTTACTTGTAGGAGTATATTTTGGATCTGTCGATTCTGTTATGGACGGAGCCCTACTCATGGCGACTTGGTCGAATTGGGGGAAGCTGTAGGTATTATTGCTGGTCAATCTATTGGAGAACCAGGTACTCAACTAACATTAAGAACTTTTCATACTGGCGGAGTATTCACTGGGGGTACTGCAGAACATGTACGAGCCCCCTCTAATGGAAAAATTAAATTAAATGAGGATTTGGTTCATCCCACACGTACACGTCACGGACATCCTGCTTTTCTGTGTTATATAGACTTGTATATAACTATTGAGAGTGAAGACATTCTCCATAATGTGAATATTCCACCTAAAAGTTTTCTTTTAGTCCAAAATGATCAATACGTAGAATCCGAACAAGTTATTGCTGAGATTCGCGCAGGAACATACACTTTCAATTTTAAAGAGAAGGTTCGAAAACATATTTATTCTGATTCAGAGGGAGAAATACACTGGAGTACCAATGTGTACCATGCATCTAAATTTACATATGGTAATGTTCATCTCTTACCAAAAACAAGCCATTTATGGATATTAGCAGGAGGGTCGTGCAGATCCAGTGTAGGCCCTTTTTCGCTTCACAAAGATCAAGATCAACTGAACATTCATTCACTTTCTGTCGAACGAAGATATAGTTCTAACCCCTCAGCGACTAATGCGCAAGTGAAAGAGAACTTCTTTCGTTCGGATATTTCTGGTAAAAAAGAGGGCAATTCTCCTGTTTATTTAGAATTAAATCAAATCATATATACTGGGCGTTGCAATATACTATATCCTGCTATTCTCTATGAGAATTCTAATTTATTGTCAAAGAGGCGAAACAATAGATTCATCATGCCATTCCAGTCGATTCAAGAACGAAAGAAAGAAACAATGCTCTATTCGGATTCCGCTATCTCGGTTGATATACCCATAAATGGTATTTTCCGCAGAAATAGTATTCTTGCTTATTTCGATGATCCTCAATACAGAAGAAACAGCTCAGGAATTACTAAATATGGGACTCTGGAGGTGCATTCAATCGTCAAAAAAGAGGATTTGGTTGATTGTCGAGGGGCAAAAGAATTTAAGCCAAGATACCAACTGCAAGTAGATCGATTTTTTTTCATTCCAGAGGAAGTACATATTTTGCCTGGATTTTCTTCCATAATGGTGCGAAATAATAGTATCATTGGAGGAGATACACTAATCACTTTAAATATAAGAAGCCGAGTAGGCGGATTGGTCCGAGTGGAGAGAAAAAAAAAACGGATTGAACTTCAAATCTTTTCTGGAGATATTTATTTTCCTGGAGAGACAGATCGGATAGTCCGACACAGCAGCACCTTAATACCACCAGGAGCGGGAAAAATAAATTCGAAGGAATCAAAAAAGAAATGGAAAAATTGGATTTCTGTACAAGGGATCACACCGACCAAAACAAAGTATTTTGTTTTGGTTCGGCCTGTAGAAACATATGAAATAGCAGATGGTATAAATTTATCAACACTTTTCCCTCAGGATCTGTTGCAGGAAAGGGATAACATGAAACTTCGAGTTATCAATTATATTCTTTATGGAAATGGCAAAGCCCTTTTTGGAATTCCTGACACAAGTAGTCAATTAGTTCGAACTTGTTTAGTATTGAATTGCAACCGCGCTAAAAAAGGTTCTTCCATCGGGGAGGCCCATGTTTCCGTTGTTCAAGTAAAGACGAATGATCTGATTCGAGATTTTATAAGAATCGACTTAGTCAACTCCCCCCTTTCGTATACCGGAAAAAGGAATGATTCATCAAGTTCATGGTTGATCTATAATACTGGATCAAGTCGCACCTATATCAATCCGTTTTATTCCAAGGCATGGATTCAACAACCCCTTATCCAAAATCAAGTAACTATTCGTACCTTGTTGAATAGAAATAACGAATATCAATCTTTGATAATTTTGTCATCATCCAATTATTCTCGACTGGGGCCATTTAACGGTGTAAAATATCACAATGGAATAAAAGAACCACTTAAAAGAGACCCCCCTATAGTTTCAGTTAGTAAATGGAAATCATTGGGTTCCTTAGGAACAGCCCTTCCAATTACGAATTTTTACCATTTACTAACCCATAATCAAATCTTGGTAATGAAATATTTTCAACTTGACAATTTAAAAAAGACTTTTGAAATAATTCAATATTATTTAATGGATGAAAATAGAAGGATTTCGAATCCCGATCTATGCAGGAAAAAATTTTTGAATCCATTTCATTTGAATTGGTATTTTATCCATTGTAATTTTTGTGAAGAGAGACCCACAATAATTCGTCTTGGACAGTTTATTTGTGAAAATGCATGTATAGCGAAAAATAGACCCCATCTAAAGTCGGGCCAAGTTTTAATTGTTCAAGTTGATTCTATAATAATTAGATCAGCTAAACCCTATTTAGCCACGCCAGGAGCAACTGTTCATGGACATTATGGAGAAATCCTTTCTACGGGGGATACTTTGGTTACATTTATATATGAAAAATCAAGATCTGGTGATATAACCCAGGGTCTTCCAAAAGTGGAACAAGTCTTGGAAGTACGTTCGATTGATTCAATATCGATGAACCTAGAAACGAGAGTTGAGGGTTGGAATGAGCATATAACAAGAATTCTTGGAATTCCTTGGGGATTCTTGATTGGTGTCGAGCTAACTATAGTGCAAAGCCGTATCTCTTTGGTTAATAAGATACAAAAGGTTTATCGATCCCAGGGTGTGCAGATTCATAATAGGCATATAGAAATTATTGTACGTCAAATAACATCAAAAGTTTTAGTTTCAGAAGACGGAATGTCTAATGTTTTTTCACCCGGAGAACTAATTGGATTGTTGCGAGCGGAACGAACGGGTCGTGCTTTGGACGAAGCAATCTGTTACCGAGCTATTTTATTGGGAATAACAAGAGCATCTCTGAATACTCAAAGTTTCATATCCGAAGCGAGTTTTCAAGAAACCGCTCGAGTCTTAGCAAAAGCTGCTCTAAGGGGTCGTATAGATTGGTTGAAGGGCCTAAAAGAAAACGTTGTTTTAGGAAGTATGATACCCGTTGGTACCGGATTCAAAGAATTAGTACAGCGTTCAAGGCAACATAACAACAAAACCAAAAAACAAAATTTATTTGAGGGGAAAATGCAAAATATTTTGTTCCATCATAGAGATTTATTTAATTCGTACATTTAAAAGAATTCCCATGATACATCAGAACAATCATTTCTGGGATTTACTGATTTCTAAGAGGGGATTCAGCCCTTTTAACTAGTTAAAAACTAATCTATGATCCGGCCATTTTATATTTTATTTGTTAATCAGTAAGAAAAATAATCAGAAATAAAACAAAATAGAACGGAATTAATGCCTTGGATTGTGTATCAACGGCCAATCTCCGGTAGAAGTGAAGGTTCCATCGGAACACTTATTTATTTTATTTGAGGGTACGTCGTCTCTTTTTTTTTAAGAGAGGGAGTGGGGAGAGAAATGACAAAAAGATATTGGAACATCAATTTGGAAGAGATGATGGAAGCGGGAGTTCATTTTGGTCATGGTACTAGAAAGTGGAATCCGAGAATGGCACCTTATATCTCGGCAAAGCGTAAAGGTATTCATATTACAAATCTTACTAGAACTGCTCGTTTTTTATCAGAAGCTTGTGATTTAGTTTTTGATGCAGCAAGTAAGGAAAACCAATTTTTAATTGTTGGGACTAAAAAAAAAGCAGCTGATTCAGTAGCCCGAGCTGCAATAAGGGCTCGATGTCATTATGTTAATAAAAAATGGCTCGGAGGTATGTTAACGAATTGGTCCACGACAGAAACACGACTTCATAAGTTCCGGGATTTAAGAATGGAACAAAAAATGGGGGGGATCAACCGTCTTCCGAAAAGAGATGCAGCTATGTTGAAGAGACAATTATCGCACTTGCAAAAATATCTGGGTGGAATTAAATATATGACAGGTTTACCCGATATTGTAATCATCATTGATCAGCAAGAAGACGATACGGCTCTTCGAGAGTGTATCACTTTGGGAATTCCAACGATTTGTTTAATTGATACAAATTGTGACCCCGATCTTGCAGATATTTCGATTCCAGCGAATGATGACGCTATAGCTTCGATCCGATTAATTCTTAACAAACTAGTATTTGCTATTTGTGAGGGTCGTTCTAGATATCTAAGAAAGCCTTGATTAATAATAAGATAAAATGACTTTTTCTTTTTGACCTCCATCGATTTTTAGAATTGCTTGTACGGGTCTGGAATGAAAAAAGAAAAACTAATGGGGATATTATGTGATTTGTTGGTATACAAAATAAAAAAAAAGCGATGATTGAATCAAAATAATTCCTTTTCAAGTTCTATTTCTGTCAGAGGGCAATATGAACGTTCTATCATGTTCTATCAACATATTCTACGCTATATCTGGTGTGGAAGTAGGCCAACATTTGTATTGGCAAATCGGGGGGTTCCAAGTGCATGCCCAGGTACTTATCACTTCTTGGATTGTAATTGTTATCTTATTAGGTTCAACTGCTATCGCTATTCGAAATCCACAAACTATTCCGACTAGCAGTCAGAATTTTTTCGAATATATTCTTGAATTCATTCGAGACGTGAGTAAAACTCAGATTGGAGAAGAATATGGTCCTTGGGTTCCCTTTATTGGAACTCTGTTTCTGTTTATTTTTGTTTCAAATTGGTCCGGGGCTCTTTTACCTTGGAAACTGATACAGTTACCTGAAGGGGAGTTAGCTGCACCTACGAATGATATAAATACGACTGTTGCTTTAGCTTTACTCACGTCACTAGCATATTTTTATGCGGGTCTTAGCAAAAAGGGATTGGGTTATTTTGGTAAATACATTCAACCAACTCCAATTCTTTTACCCATTAATATCTTAGAAGATTTCACAAAACCTTTATCACTTAGTTTTCGACTTTTCGGGAATATATTAGCTGATGAATTAGTAGTTGTTGTTCTTGTTTCTTTAGTACCTTCAGTGGTTCCTATACCTGTCATGTTCCTTGGATTATTTACAAGCGGTATTCAAGCTCTTATTTTTGCAACTTTAGCTGCGGCTTATATAGGAGAATCGCTGGAGGGCCATCATTGACTTATTTTTGATTTCGAAATAAGCTTTTTAGCTTAGATAAAAGCAAAGTAATACTAATATTAGGACATTCTTTGTTTTCAAAAAATTGTAATTGCATGAGCTTAAATCAATCAAATACTAAGATTGCTATGCAATGATTCGATCTAATGAATTCGTCTATTTTTCTAGAATCATGAAATGATAAAAAAAGGAATAAGAGAGGAAAGAAAAACTCGATTCCTAAAAAATGGGTTGGTAGGAGAGCGGGTGTTGGCCGAGGTATCTCTAATCTAATGATTATAAGTCAACTCTTGGAACTTTTTTGAAGATGGATTCTATAATCTGATTAATTCGAAGATAGGAATAGTAGGTTTACATTATTCAAGGTGGACTTGTATATGTGATAATGGATTAGGTATATATGACCTAAGGATAGATCTAATGTGATTTATTGCTATAAATTTCGACGGGGATTTCAATAGAAGTTTCGTCTGTGATTGTAAATTGAATAAGAAACGAAATCAAGAATAAAGAACGAAGAATATAAAGAACAATTCGGGACAAAGCAACGGACAAAGTAAAGTTGTGGAACTTTACATCAGAGTTCTGAGTTACTTCGCCTGGATCAATTTAAGTGATTGAATAATTTAGTTCAAATTCATTGGTTGCTTGTATCATTAACCATTTTTTTATTTTGGTGCGAGGAACTTATAATGAATCCACTGATTTCTGCTGCTTCCGTTATTGCTGCTGGATTAGCCGTCGGACTTGCTTCTATTGGACCTGGAGTTGGTCAGGGTACTGCTGCGGGCCAAGCTGTAGAAGGTATTGCGAGACAACCCGAGGCGGAAGGAAAAATAAGAGGTACTTTATTGCTTAGTCTAGCTTTCATGGAAGCTTTAACAATTTATGGACTAGTTGTAGCATTAGCACTTTTATTTGCAAATCCCTTTGTTTAATCTAATCCTAGCAATCGAAAATTTAAAATACATATTTTTTATTCCCCTGTCCTTCCCGTCCAAAATTTCACTCCTACAATTCCTTATTAGGTAAGATAATGCCCAATTTCCGGGAGGGGCAGATTTTGGGTGGGGGTGTTTGCGTATCACCTTGTTTTTTCCTTCCTCTTCTTAGTCCAATAGAACTGAAATGTTTCAACAAATACGAGTTATTTCACAAGTAACATAAGTCCTAGTATCTAATTATCATTCGTAGTCGAAATTGAAATAGATTTTTGACGCGGTTTAGAAATAAAATACAGGGGGGGCGAAGTGATACAAAAAGAACTCCGTTTGTCTTTTTTATTCTAGGGAGATCATATGAAAAATGTAACCGATTCTGTCGTTTATTTGGGTCACTGGTCATCCGCCGGGAGTTTCGGGTTTAATACCGATATTTTAGCAACAAATCCAATAAATCTAAGTGTAGTGCTTGGTGTATTGATCTTTTTTGGAAAGGGAGTGTGTGCGAGTTGTTTTTTTTTTTCAAAAAGGGGGCTGGATCCGACCAGTTGCACCTTTTTGTTATAACTAGAAAAAAGTGCATAATCCCACGAATTACTTCTGAATAACTTAAGAAATCATATGGAAGAACCATAGCATTTCGTGCGTTTTTGGTAAATCTATTTTGATTCTCTATGAACCAATAAAGTAGGCCAATAGCATGGTTAAAGCGAAACCGTTTGAAATCCAGCGCAGCATGGTACTCTTTCTACTACTAGGTTAATACAAGGATCTATATTGGAATTTTTTTTTTTCGATATATAACACTCATGTCGATAAACAAATTTGAACCATTTATTGGAAAAATGGGTGTTTCACCCACTTTTTATCCAATGCTGACGTGATGGGATGACCTATGTACCTATGTATAAAATAAGGTAAGAAGCTTTTTTGGATTTGAAAAAAAAAAAGAAACAACTTTGCTGACAATTACATATACATATTTTTTTCTGTGGTTAGAAGAGTCCTCCGAGTATTCTGGTAT